AGCATGATATCCGGACCCCCTGTTTACCGATATAGATGAGCTCCTAAAAGAACAGGAGAAAACGACTTATCAATCTTCTTTGATTCTTCCATTTACGAAGGTTGGGGTTTCGACCGCCTTAGAACCAGGATCTCTTGGAACGAAAATTATCACCAAAGGAACATTGGTTTTTAGGCAGGAAAATTCTGATCAGTCACTAGCGGATAATCTCTTACTGGAAGAAAATGTTTCCCGAACAGAACAAGTTGAATCTACGCTTGATCTGTCGGATTCGAGCGAATCACTCGATCGCTCGGATTTAAGTGACTCTGATACCTCTATAGGCGTCTCCCCAAATCTCTAAGAGCAGAACCTGTTAAACCAAGTTACATCGGAGAATTGGGTAGAAATCTACAAAACCTCGGCTCCAGAGCCAGATATGTCTCGTTTTAGGATCTACAACAATCCTTATTACGGGCTAACTGAAGAGGATGAAGCTGAGGATGATGAAACTCCTCACGTTTAGTGGAACAAACGGCTAATTGGTCAATTTTTCATTTGGAATTCCTAGGTTTTTAGGCCTAGAAAGGAACTCACTAGCCAGACAAACAAGAGAAAAATATGAATCTCGTATTTATTAGATAGAAAAAAAAATGTGCATAGTGTTTACTCACATCATTTACAATGTCGTGCCTCGTATTGTAGACGGACTGCTTGGAATCGTCGTTCTGGTCCCTTTAATAGTATTAACGAGTTATCGTTATGCATCGGGGTCCGCAAATCTAAACAGGCCAACCGAAACCATTGTTTGCGAATTACAAAATGCCTACCCTGGAAGAAGCCATTCCAGAGATCAAAAAACAAAAGATAGAGGAACAAGCAGCGCGGAAACATAGGCGTCTTCCGCGACGACAGCTACGTGCTTGCTAGTTCCGCCCGCAATAACAATCCTTGGAATATTCATCCCAATCCAAGGAATCTTGATCTCATTAGAAATCAATATCCCGGTTCTTCTGATTCTTCCGATTCTGATTCTGACAGTTTGAGGATTTCCTCAGGAGAATCAAATTCGAGCGCCCAATTTATTGGGCTAAGGCCACTCTTGAAAGGGGAATCGGTCCAATTTATCTGGCACTTAATTATCTACTTATAATAGATAATAGATATACTTATCATAACATAAGATATCTTTCTAACAGGTAAAAATTTGAACTCGAGGTATTCCTTCTATGACAACTTTCAACTTACCCTCTCTTTTTGTGCCTTTAGTGGGCCTAGTAGTTCCGGCAATTGCAATGGCTTCTTTATCTATTCATCTTCAAAAGAACAAGATTCTCTAGATCCGATGCGATGGAAGCAAATCCCATCGATTTCTTTCAAGATCCGCACTTGAGCATAATATCGATTTGTGGAATATGGTACAAGATTAGGGATTCCTCCAACCACATACATAAGAGCTCTTCTCTTTCTTATGTGTGTGGAACCGTGATCTGTGGATAAAGGCATTCATTTCCTTTTCAGTTTCAAATCGATCCGCAGATGTCTGAAACCAAAACGCAAGGTCTCACTATGTATGTATATATATATAATCCACACATACTGAGATCCGATGAAGCAGATGCTTTTTTTAGATCTTATCTAATCAATTGGATGAATGACTCCTAAAGGTTCACATAATAATCGTGCTAGTTGATGAGAGTTCCTTTGGGAATATAAAAAGGAAAGTAAAAATTCATTTTGGTTATTCTCTCAATTCCAATAAAAAGAAACTGGATCTAGTATGAACTGGCGATCAGAACGTATATGGATAAAACTTATAGCGGGGTCTCGAAAAACAAGTAATTTCTGCTGGGCCTGTATCCTTCTTTTAGGGTCATTAGGATTCTTATTGGTTGGAACTTCCAGTTATCTTGGTCGGAATCTGATATCCTTATTTCCATCTCAGCAAATCTTTTTTTTTCCACAAGGGCTCGTGATGTCTTTCTATGGGATCGCGGGTCTTTTCATTAGCACCTATTTGTCGTGCACAATTTCGTGGAATGTAGGTAGTGGTTATGATCGATTCGATAGAAAAGAAGGAATAGTGTCTATTTTTCGTTGGGGATTTCCTGGAAAAAATCGTCGTATCCTCCTTCGATTCCTTATGAGAGATGTTCAGTCGATTAGAATCGAGGTTAAAGAAGGTCTTTTTCCTCGTCGTGTCCTTTATATGGAAATTAGAGGACAAGGCTCCGTTCCTTTGACTCAGAGTGAGGAGAATTTGACTCCAAGAGAAATGGAACAAAAAGCTGCAGAATTGGCCTATTTCTTGCATGTACCGATTGAAGTATTTTGAAATGCACTGAACCCCGCTTTGGACAAGGTACTCATAAATCCTCTTTTTTTTTTTATTATTGTCACTGAAGCTTGTTCAGACCGCTCATTCGAGCAAAGGGAAATGTATATTCTAGGGAACAACCAGAAAATAAAGTGTTTTTAGTTCACCAAAACAAAACGAATTTTTTATCTATATGGAAATAAACGCAATTCTTTCGTACTAATTAGTAAGAAACAAACAAAAAATCCAATCTACTACTAATAAGTCTAGATTCATCAAATGTATCAGAACATTTCAGAATACCTAATTCATCTTTTTGGTTCCGATATTTTGGATTGATAGATTCCATACTGAACTGATAGATCATATTCAATGACCTCTCTTTTCTTTTGTTTTGCTCCTGTATTCTCAAATGATTGGATTGTTTATAACTAGCATTTTTCTCGGGTTTTGCCATTCGTTTTTGATTTCATTATCACATCTATATTTTTTATATTATAAATTTCCCTTAACTATAACTATTCCAGACTAAGCATAGTTGGCGAAACTTTTCGAAATAATAGATCCAATCCAAGCTAAGTCCAAGCTACGGTTTTTTTTGTCTCGAAGTCCGAATAGTATTCATGACTTGAGGTGGTTCTTTCGGGCATTCATCAAAAGTATGCAATTGCTTCGAATTTGACCAATTGAGATATCTGGAAACAATCTTTTTTTATTTCTTCATTCCACTTCGACGTGGAACCTTATCCTATTTCTATATTCAAGGACAAACATAAAAAAAAAAAAAGAAATTGATAAGTTAGGTATAGGTTCGATACCTTGTTATAGAACTGCTATTTCATAGAAAGAGCAGATTGGATAGATTCGACGAATGGGGTGGTTTCATTCGCAATTCACAGATTAAAAATGCCACAAAAAAAAGAATTCACTAACCTCCTATATCTTGCATCTATAGTCTTTTTGCCCTGGTGGATCGATCTCTTAGTTCAAAAAAGTCTGGAATCTTGGGTTACAAATTGGTGGAATACGAAACAATCCAAAACTTTCTTGAATAATATTCAAGAAAAGAATGTTCTCGAAAAATTCATAGAATTAGAGGAACTATTCCTTTTGGACGAAATGATAAAAGAGTACCCGGAGACACATATACAAAAGCTTCCTATAGGTATAGGAATCCACAAAGATATGATACAATTGGTCCAAATGTATAATGAGAATCATATCCATAGCATATTACACTTCACAACAAATATAATATGTTTCGCTATTCTAAGCGGCTATTCGATTCTGGGTAATGAAGAACTTGTCATTCTCAATTTTTGGGTTCAGGAATTCCTCTATAACTTAAGCGACACAATCAAAGCCTTTTCTATTATTTTAGTAACCGATTTATGTATCGGATTCCACTCGCCCCATGGATGGGAACTCATGATTGGCTCTGTCTACAAAGATTTTGGATTTGATCATAACGATCAAATTCTAGCGGTTCTTGTTTCTACTTTTCCAGTCATTCTAGATACAATTTTGAAATATTGGATCTTCCATTATTTAAATAGCGTATCTCCGTCACTTGTAGTGATTTATCATTCAATGAATGACTAAAAAACAATACACGGATATTAACCCAATTAGAATGTTTATTACTTCCTACAGAAACAAACCATTCAAAATCTTACTAACTTTTTTCTATTTCTACCCATCTAGGGAAATCCTCCTGTATTCTAATTATAGTAAAATGATTCCAGTACAATAACAGAATCAGAGCTAGGGAACTTTACTAGCAACCTACCCAATCTATTGTAGAAATTTTCGTGCCCAATGATTGGACCATGCAAAATAGAAATACCGTTTCTTGGATAAAGGAACAGATGACTCGATCCATTTCTCTATCTATCATGATATATGTAATAACTCAGACATCCACTTCATATGCATATCCCATTTTTGCGCAGCAGGGCTATGAAAATCCACGAGAAGCGACTGGGCGTATTGTATGTGCCAATTGCCATTTAGCTAATAAGCCCGTGGATATTGAGGTTCCACAAGCGGTACTTCCCGATACTGTATTTGAGGCAGTTGTTAGAATCCCTTATGATATGCAACTGAAACAAGTACTTGCTAATGGGAAAAAGGGGTCTTTGAATGTGGGGGCTGTTCTTATTCTACCTGAGGGATTCGAATTAGCTCCCCTCGATCGTATTTCTCCCGAGATGAAAGAAAAGATGGGCAATCTGTCTTTTCAGAGTTATCGCCCCACTCAAAAAAATATTCTTGTGATAGGGCCTGTTCCTGGTCAAAAATATAGTGAAATCACCTTTCCTATCCTTTCCCCCGACCCAACGACTAAAAAAGACGTTCACTTCTTAAAATATCCTATATATGTAGGCGGGAACAGAGGAAGAGGTCAGATTTATCCCGATGGGAGCAAGAGTAACAATACAGTCTATAATGCTACAGCTGGAGGTACAATAAGCAAAATCATACGTAAAGAAAAGGGGGGATATGAAATAACCATAGTGAATGCATCGGATGGACACCAAGAGGTCGATATTATACCTCCAGGACTAGAACTTCTTGTTTCAGAAGCTGAATCTGTCAAGCTTGAGCAACCATTAACAAGTAATCCGAATGTAGGTGGATTTGGTCAGGGAGACACAGAAATAGTACTTCAAGACCCATCCCGTGTCCAAGGACTTTTGTTCTT